GTGTAAACTATAAAAACGAGTCAAAGTTGATTGACCCACACTAGCACTTCCGCGTAATAACTCGACTAAGGGTGATCCTATTACAGGAATAGCGTCAGGTACGCCTGTCACAATTTTGACTGCCCAATAACCGATTTGATCCCAAGGTAAGGAATAACCAGTTACACCAAAAGATGCGGTCAATACAGCCAGAACCACACCCGTAACCCAAGTCAATTCGCGAGGTTTTTTAAACCCACCGGTGAGATACACACGAAATACGTGCAAGATCATCATTAGGACCATCATACTTGCCGACCATCGATGAACTGATCGGATTAACCAACCAAAGTTGGCTTCAGTCATTATGTATTGAACGGAGGCAAAGGCCTCGGTAACGGTCGGACGATAGTAAAAAGTCATGGCAAACCCCGTAGCCACTTGTACTAAAAAACAAGTAAGCGTAATCCCCCCTAGACAATAAAATATGTTGACATGAGGAGGAACATATTTACTAGTTATATCATCTGCAATCGCCTGAATTTCGAGACGCTCTTCGAACCAATCATATACTTTATTGAGATAGGTAAACCAAGGAACTCCCCCTCGGAGAACTGTATATGAGAATTTCATCTCGTACAGCTCAAGCAGAAACACCCCAATACTGGTTGCAACGGATATGTAATAGAAAGTTTTAAACTTCTTATTATTAGTTATTAGTCCCCGGATTAAATTTTATCTGAAGATAAGAGGGGGAAAACCCTCAAGCTCTTCTTTGTGATGATAATGCCAAAATATCAAGTCAGCTCATTCGTCTTTATGTTGATAGTTACAGGCTTCTTGAATCTTCTTTGTCCCTATTTTTATTTATTTTATTTATTTTTTTGTGTCTAATTATTCGGATTTCTTTTTGTTTATTATTGATAGGAATTCTCTTGTTGAGACCCTATGAATCGATTGAAACCTCAGATTCATACTAGAACCACGATGATTGAATAAACCCCAAGCTAGTCCCAAGGGTTCTCTGAGTAAGAACCGTTTGATCATCACTTATTCAATTAATAGATGAAATGACTAAAAATTCGGATAAACATTCGATTTGTCCGTTGGTCAAAATAAACATAAACAGAATTTTTAAAGAAGAAAAACCCTTCGGTTTAGAATTCTAAAATTTACAAAATAAAGCGATGTTTGAAATTGTTTTTGAGTCCAGTCGCGTCGCGAGGTCTGAATAGTAGGTAGGAATCATAGTTCAAATATTTCTTAATTTATTCCATATATTCCGTGCTCCAGATACAAAAATGAATATCCGACGAGGCAGAACCCATCTCTCTCAAGATGACAGACCTATTCTCTGTACTATCAATAGGATCAATTATAACAAGTCACACACTCATATTCCGGAAATACAGAAATAAAGGAATTCCACGGTCGAACTGCCAGAATGGCCCAGAAATCCGAGTCCTAGGTAATTCATTTTAGATTGAAAAGCCGGGACGGACTTAATTATTTTTATGGACCCACCTAATTCATTGAAATTCCATCCAGTAAAACGGAAGAATTATAAATCTCCAAAATAATAGATAGGAATACCGCAAATAGAGCCATTGCGACCCCCATCAAAGGGGTAGTTCCCCACCCAGGAGCTACTTTCCCATATTCCGAATTCAATGGTTTCAATAAACCCCCTACATTAGTTCGTCTTGGACCAGATCTAGAACTACCCTCAACGGTTTGTGTAGCCATAAATCCTATTGCATTGGTTGAGATCGGTTGACTTTGTATACCATTCCGTTGTAAATAAACGATCTTATCATAGATCCATTGTGGTCTTGAAATTTTAGAATAATGGAAACAGCAACCCTAGTCGCCATCTTTATATCTGGTTTACTTGTAAGTTTTACCGGGTACGCCTTATATACCGCTTTTGGGCAACCCTCTCAACAACTAAGAGATCCATTCGAGGAACACGGAGACTAGTTGAAGTAAAGCAACGAGCCTCCCATATTGGGAGGCTCGTTGCTTTACTTCAATTTAGATAATGTAAGATAATGAAAAATCATTTCACCTTTTTAGTCGGAACCTTGGGCGGCTCTCGAAAAAATATAGCGAAAAAAATTATTCCTAGAGTCGAGACTAAGAGGAATGTATAAACCAATGCTTCCATAAATTCGATCGTGGTTTACAATTATAGCTTCCACACCTGTTCATTTGGGATCATCTCCCAGATTAAGAAAGGACAAGAGTCAAAGAAAGGGCGGTGATTCAAATCAAGATTTCTCTGGTACTCTATGTCAAAGTTAAATCACAAAAATCCAATAGAGGCGAAAGATACAAGAGCAATGTTGTATCAGACTACTTGTCTCCTTGTAGTTGGATCTCCAAGTTTTTGGAATGCTCCAAATTCCACTTGAGCATCCAAATCTGGGTCAATACCAGCAAAAACATCTCTGAACAAGGTTCTAGCACCATGCCAAATGTGTCCGAAAAAGAAGAGCAAAGCAAACGAAGCATGTCCAAA